TGCAAATCCTTTTTCCCCAGTTCAAATCCGGGTGTCGCCTAATCACCAAAAGAATTGACATACTCCCTTCTGTTTTGCTGCTATAATTTGAAAAATTTTTCCGGCGGAAGCCAACGGAGGAAACTGATAAATCTTGATAGTCCTTCCATTACTAATGGAGTGTCTATGTCTACGAGCCGAGTTTGGAATTCGATTGGATAGCAGAGCAGGACGGAAATCGAATTCCGTTTTTATTTTAGTTGCGGAAAGGCCAGAAGAGATTTTGTATACATATTCATCAAAGTCTTTGAGTACTCCGGCATTCAATCAATATTAATTCGATTGAATGAGTAATTGGCTTTTACTTAATATATATACCTGTTTTCTTTTTTCGTTAACCTCTAGTCAAGAACATAATAGGGCGTCCTCCGATTGTTTCATAGAGACAATAAGGAGACGTTAAGTTACGGATTAGATCAAAAGAAAATGGGAAAGAAATAGGGTATGGGCTAGGTAGTGATCTACCTTTCTTCTCTTTTTTTATACTTTTATTTAACTTAATGAAGGGCAACAAAAGAAAGAATCGATTTTTATTATTTCTACATACTACATATTAGTAGCATTTCTTTGATACTTCCAAGGGGGTCTCCGCATATTTTTCTTGTGCTTAATCTTTTCTGATTATACTAGAACTCTTATAAGACTCCTTATAAGTTAGAGTTGCATTTATTGGATTGTTTCATCAACGATCTTAGGTCAGAATTTTTGACTCTGCGCCAGTGATTCCACTATTATTTATTAGTGAACAATAATTCAAGAATTCCGTCATAGAGATAGGGGACATAATTCACATGGATATAGTAAATCTCGCTTGGGCTGCTTTAATGGTAGTCTTTACATTTTCTCTTTCACTCGTAGTATGGGGAAGAAGTGGACTCTAGAAGTATTACTAATTGTAATTGAGTTTAGGAATTAAACTGTATCAATTTTTTTATAAATCGTTCAGGTCTGAAAAGCTTTTTTTAGTTGAAATTTCACTATTTCAACACTATTTCAATTTAAAATTCAATTTTTAAATTGAAATAGAAATAAAAAAATATCTGCATTTCAAAATTTTCTTGGGTTTTAGTGTAGTAATATAGTTTATGAATAATATATATGAAGAATATTCTTTCAATCAAACAAATATTTCAATTATTTCCGTGTTTGTATTTCGAAAGTAAAAAGAATACTAAAGTAAAAGAAATACAAATGGTAGTAAATTTATTCCAACTGAATTCTTGATCAATTTTCAATTTCGATGAACCGACTCTTACTAAAATTAAGATATGGACCGTGAGGAAGAGTTGAACTTTTTTTATTTTACTTTTTTGTTTCCTTTTTTATTATTCAAAAAGAAAATAGTTCTGTTATTACATTACCATTACGTAGATACACATTTTCTATCGGAAACAACACAGACATAGTAGTTCTTTAACGAGATACTACACAGACTAAAATAGTGTCTTGTCTTGGGCGAGTCACATATTGCGCACTTCCCGTTTGTTTTAATATTTTGAAAATTTGATTTATGTTGTACTTGTTTTATTGAACTCACTATTCAAACGTTAAAAGAGGTTTACTAATCCTTTAACCCCCCCCTTTTTTTTTTTCGAAATTCGAAGGAGTTTCCATAGATCATCTGGAAACTGATCGATCAATGACTTCTTCGTCAGAATGCTATGCTAATAAAAAGATTACTTTAATTTTCTTTTATTATACCCATCAAAGAGGCCCTTGATTCTTTTGATCGGGATTCATATTGAAAATAATCAGCAATCCGGGAATTAGAATCGTACGAGTCGCTTTTCAATTATTTCAAATTGATTGAAATCAACACAAATTAAATATAAGACAGATGGATAAAGCAAAGAAATCGAATTGGGGGGGGGCACTATAATACATTATATATAATATGTAATTGATATCCATATATATACCGATATATAGAAATCTGACGATACTATTGTAGATTGATCTCTATTAAATTAATCCGGATTACAATACACCTTATATACACTACAATAACAATAGTAGATAGTATGGTAGAAAGAAATATCTGAATCTTTCTACCATACTATCGTATTTATTTGATAGAATACGGCGAATTCTAGTCTGCCCAGTTCATTTAAGACGCGAAATTTGAATCCCTTTCTTCTCTTCAATTATTGATAAGAACTAAAAAGTCCAGTTTAATTCAAATTAATCACCTTGGCTGACTGTTTTTACGTATATTATAAGTAAAAAAGCGGTAGGAACTAGAATAAACAGTGCAGTAGCAATAAATGCGAGAATATTTACTTCCATAATCTCATTGTTTCGTTTTTCTTTAATTTAATTCGCAAGAACTCGGGAGTTAATCCCATAGAGATAATAAATCTTTCGCTTGTAAATTCAATGGGATGAATTACATCTCGATGATATCGAATCGGATCAATATCATGAATAACAATATCTGCACTATCAAATCAACTCATCGTCAAGAATTGAATAGTATAACATAGGACGATCTTTTATCCATACCGAACTCCAAATTTTATTCCTGATCCAACCAATAATTTTCCTTTATTTTTTATTTATCATTCTTTTTTATTCTTTCTTTTATATAACCTACTGCCCTTTTTGTACAACCATCTAATGAAGTATCATTGAACCGCCCTTACACTTACCATTGATTCTAAACAACCCCCAACAAACAATAGAAGAAAAAAAAAAAAAAATAAAGAAGAGGGATTCCCGTTGGGAACGAAATTCGACTTACTTTCACAAAAAATAGAGAGCGGAGTTTATATATTTTTTTATTGGATCCGTCGGGACTGACGGGGCTCGAACCCGCAGCTTCCGCCTTGACAGGGCGGTGCTCTGACCAATTGAACTACAATCCCAAGTAAATACAATAATAAAATAAAGTATTATGTATACATATTTTTATTATTTTATTCTAACCCCTTCAATTTTGAATTTAGATTCAAATTGGCGTGTTGTAACAGAGCCGCGAGTGATATATATAATACTCATATGGGTATGCGCTTTAGTGAGACCGACCTGGATTACTAGTAATCTTTTCGTTATTGCCAAATAAATGGGATAATTACTCTTTCAATCAAAAGGTTTTTTTCTTTATCCCTTTCCTTCGATTGTATTTTATACTTACAGATCCTGATATGAATCTAGATCATTATCAAGATCCTAATTTGTTGGAAAAATAGAGTAAATAAATAGTGCTATAGATATAGCAGAGAAGAAAATTTCTCTTACATATTGGGGGATCGGGCATTTCTGGAGAGCACAAAATGGGTTATATGATACCATTTCGTGGTAGATCGGCGGATTTTTGGGCCGAGCTGGATTTGAACCAGCGTAGACATATTGCCAACGAATTTACAGTCCGTCCCCATTAACCGCTCGGGCATCGACCCAGGAAGAATAAATTCCAGGCTTATTGATAATCCATGATCAACTTCCTTTCGTAGTACCCTACCCCCAGGGGAAGTCGAATCCCCGCTGCCTCCTTGAAAGAGAGATGTCCTGGACCGCTAGACGATGGGGGCATATCATACTTGAACGACCGCCAGGATACTATGCTGATAGTATGCACAATTTTAAAAATTGTCAATATAATGGAATGGGATGGGATGGTATGACTCGAGACGGAGGATCTTTCCATCTTTCACGATTCTATAGCATTTTTTTCCGCCAATAATTTAGTTCATAATTTAGTTCAGAGGCTGCGCCAAATTTCTTTATCAATCATTCAATGAAATATGTTGGATCCCTGTTAAATTAGTAGGTACGTGTATCAATCAAATAAATTTCGTTATGATGTCAATTAGGATCGGAAAAAATCCATTGTGATTGTATTGCTATTTATCAAATACAATATCAATAAACCATTTTATTTTAACTATATTCACTAGTATATCCTCCCCTAGAATTTTATTTAACAGACAAGTCAAATTTTTCATTTCTGAACGAACCGCTATACGTATAAGATATAGTCTTATATGTACATATATTATAATAAGTCTATATATTAAACTCATAGTGGCTAGTGACTTTATTCAGGAATTGAATCAAATGAGCCCTTTTAACTCAGTGGTAGAGTAACGCCATGGTAAGGCGTAAGTCATCGGTTCAAATCCGATAAGGGGCTTTGGTTTTTTCATAAATAAAAAAAATCCGGCGGTAGTATTCCTATTTGAATTACGAATAAAGTTATTGTGGATATTTGTAATAAATCAAAGTAACAAATTATATAATGTAATATACGTATAATTTTTTATCATTATATAAATGATAACATACTAATAAATTAGAGTTAAATTAGAGTATAGTTATAAATTTGCTAATATTATTATAATGAATTATTAATGAATTATAAATTATAATAAATATGGATAAGTCGTCTCCTTGAATAAAATATTTTCATTACTTTCCTATTTTCCATTATTCCAATTAAATCGATTAGAAATCAACAAAAGAAAAAGTAAGTGGACCTAACCCATTGCACCATAATTCTATTCACTATTCTGATATTAAAATTCGATAGAGATAAAATTGGATCTTTTTTTTATTATTATTTTCCTATTTCTTTGGACTACGCGGGAATCTGTCGATATTTCCAATTAAATCTTCTTGTTCCTAGATGTTCTATAGGAATAAATTTGCAATGAAAAAATAGCTCTTCCCTTCCTTTACGGAGAAACATTTATTACAAGTCACAACATACAAGCCATCTTAAATATCTTTCTTTGATTCCAATTTCAGAACAGAAGATCCCCCTTTTTTTTATATCTATTTATATGTCGAGTATCTAGCAAATCGCTATTTCATGTACTAAAAACTTCCCTCCATATTGATACATATGATACGATATTTTTTGTTCCGCTAATGGGATGGAGAATGCAGATGCGAGAAGGAAACTTTCATTTTGAGTCGCCTATTATTTAAATTTAATTCAATATATTAAAAAATGAATAATA